TAATTACTATCGCTTTTTTTGATTGACCTCCTACTTTCTTTAATACAAAGGAGGTCAAATTCAGATTGTGGTTCAAGTTAGTAAAGCTCTTTCAGTCTAATTTGATCTAAGAAAAATAAGGATGAAATCACGCTCTGTAGGATTTGAACCTACGACATCGGGTTTTGGAGACCCGCGTTCTACCGAACTGAACTAAGAGCGCTTTCTTATCAGAAAAGAGAAGACTGTAAAGACACTTTTTTAACCCCAGTTTAAATATATATATATTATTATATATATTATTGGATATTGGAATCGATCTTAATTAATCCCTCGTTACTGCTCAACGAAGAAGTAATAGGTAGGGATGACAGGATTTGAACCTGTGACATTTTGTACCCAAAACAAACGCGCTACCAAGCTGCGCTACATCCCTCCAATTGGTCTACAGTGTCATTGTATAGAATTCCTGTTTTGTTTTCCACATCGTTATTTCCTCCATTGATATATACAATTTATATGGGCATTTCGTCTTTTTGGTCCCATTTAACATATAATAATAGTAAAAGAAAAGTCTTATATACGTATGAAATACGGAACGGAACCTGTCGTAAAAATAAATGAGTAGTTTTCGGGAATGCTCGGGAAGAGAGGAACGTTTTTTTATGTTTTAAGAAAAAATTTTATTTACTGGATAGTTGTACATTTCAATTTGAATTAGGGATTCCGTGTACAAGGTTCTTAACTGCATATGCATCTGATCATTTATGTATTACCATTTTAGATTACAATAAAAGAAGGAAGGAGATTTTTCAATGCGAGATCTAAAAACATATCTTTCCGTGGCACCGGTATTAAGTACTCTATGGTTCGGGTCTTTAGCAGGTCTATTGATAGAGATTAATCGTTTTTTCCCAGATGCATTGACATTCCCCTTTTTTTGATTCTAGTTATTGATACGGTACCAAATAACGGAGATTCGAGATACAATTAAATATTTGTGACTAATCCTTTGCCCCCTTTTTCTCTTTTTTCCCTTTTAGAATAAGAGGGAGGAAAGAGAAAAAAAGAAAAGGTGTATTCAACAGCTTCGAGACTTGGGTTCAAGTTTGAATTAAATAAATTATTCAATTCAAAAATTAACTAGGGATGGAGGTAGAATAAACAGGGTGGGGCCTAGATCTAGGACAAGACTCTTATACAAGGTACTTAAATGTAAATGAAATACTGTGATTTGAATTTGAAATAAAGTTTAGAAATTTTTTTAGTATATTGATTGCAGCGAAAGTTTTCATAATTGGATTTCAAGTTAATAACTTCTATTTATCCTTCCTTCCTTCTTCTTCGTTTCGGATCGAAAATATAAGAGTTGAGTAAATCAAAAATCCAAAGGGGGTTCATGGCCAAGGGAAAAGATGTCCGAATAACGGTTATTTTGGAATGTACCGGTTGTGTTCGAAACGGTGTTAATAAGGTATCAACGGGTATTTCCAGATATATTACTGAAAAGAATCGTCACAACACGCCTAATCGATTGGAATTGAGAAAATTCTGTCCATTTTGTTACAAACATATGATTCATGGGGAGATAAAGAAATAGATCGAATCGAGCACTTGTATGTAACCCTTCCAAGGAAGGGTAAAAATGACATTTCTATATAGAACATAGTTAAATATTATATATATAACATAATTAAATATAAACAAACCAAATCCTATTTCTTCTAATTCATTTTAGATCCGACCGAAATAGGATTTTCGGGATAAGGAATAAACTAAACAAACCATGGATAAATCCAAGCGGCCTTTTCTTAAATCCAAGCGATCTTTTCGTAGGCGTTTGCCCCCGATTCAATCGGGGGATCGAATTGATTATAGAAACATGAGTTTAATTAGTCGATTTATTAGCGAACAAGGAAAAATATTATCTAGACGGGTGAATAGATTGACCTTGAAACAACAACGATTAATTACTATTGCTATAAAACAAGCTCGTATTTTATCTTTGTTACCCTTTCTTAATAATGAGAAACAGTTTGAAAGAACCGAGTCGACCACCAGAACTGCGGGTCTTCGAGCCAGAAATAAATAGGCTTACTCTTTCTTCACTTGACTAAAAAAAAGTAAAATCCGAACTCAAACGCAGATTGATGTTTTGTTCGAAAAATATGAAAAATATGGATTGAATTATCGTGTCGTAAGAAAAAAAAAGAATCGGGCAAGAATAAAGATTTTTTTTGAGTGTGTTCATTCAGTTTTACTATTTTTTTATCATATTTATTTTGACTTTACCCTCCCGGAGTTCATTCTCCGGGGAACTCCGTTTAAATTATTCCGGTGGATTCTTTCCAATATACTTCTTTTATGATCTCATTGGAAATCATATAAAGACAATTTTTATTTGATATAGCTATTTGTGCAAGTATTTTACGATTAAGAAGCACCTGTTTCTTATATAGGTCGTGTATTAATCTACTATAACTATAGGATACCCCTATTTCACGAATTACTGCGTTTATTCGAGTGATCCACAAACGGCGAAAATTTCTCTTTTGCTTATCCCTATCCCGATGCGACGAAACCAAAGCTCTTATTTTCTGTTGAGTAATTGTTCGAGTAAGTCTTGAATGAGCCCCTCGAAAGCTTGATGCAAATAAACGAATTTTTGTTCTACGTCTCCGAGCTATATTTCCCCGTCTAATTCTGGTCATTGAATAAATGAAACTTTGACGAATAACTAATAGATTTCCTTTCTTTCAGTTATTCTTTTTCCCTTTCCTAGTCTATTAATAACAAAGCTTTTTTCCAATGTATAAACTAAAAATTCCAATGACTTTGGCTACTATAACCTTCCCGACCGCTATTTTTCTTTTTTCTAGACATTTCACTTCGAAATAAGAAATTTAATTTTACTAGGTATCAAAATAGAATAAATAAAAAATATAAATGGATAAAGAAATAGTGGCTTCCTTCGTTTATATGGTTACTTCTTAAACGGTGAGGTTTTCTCTATACACCGGAGCCTTTACTTCATTTAATCAATGTTATTGGTAACTTGTATAGTTCACATTCTTTGGCTCTACCCATGAATTATCCAGTAATAGGTCTTTCACGATTAGATCTACTTACACAGTAACGGTATTTAATTATGAAAGTTGGCTGGGTAGCTAACCCTGTTAGTCCGTTCTTGCAAGAGGGGCCTAAGTTTTATGTTTTTATTTTTAAGTAGGATTTTCTCCGCTTAATGGATAACCATTTGCTACCAATGGAGAATTGCTTCTCATCTTAAATTGAGGTGATTGGATTTGCACCAATGGAAACCATAAATTTCATACACAATAGAATGGATAGATTCTTTTTTTTATACTGTTTTTATACTGAATTGAACGGACTTCTTTTTCTATTCTATCCTATTCCCTGGTACTGATCATTGATACTAAAAAAGGTTTTCTTTCTTTTATCCCAGCTCATGATCTGAACGAGTCGCACATACACCCTAGTACATGTTCCTCGACGCTGAGGGCATCCCCGAAGTGCGGGGGATTTTGTGACATTTCTGATTGGCTGTCTTGTATTTCTAATAAGTTGTTTAATAGTTGGCATGTTGAATCATATCATATAAATAATGGGCTGGTTTAGATCGATCCTAACCTGATGATTTTTAATTACTTCTATTTAATTTTCTAGTAAATTCAGCAAAAATATAAAATAGGAAATCGAGAATTTGCGCGAAAAAAATCCGGGCTTTTCACTCAACCACCGCTACAACATCAACAATTCCATAAGCTTGGGCTTCTGTTGCTGACATAAAAACATCTCTTTCCATGTCTTCCGAGACAACCCATAAGGGTTTGTCCGTTCTTTGTACATAAACCCTTGTGAGGGTTTCACGCAGTTTTAGCAGCTCTTCCGCTTCCAGGATAAATTCTCCCGTTTGTGCCTCATAAAAAGAACTAGCAGGTTGATGAATCATTACCCTGATGGTATAACAAAAGAGGGGTTCCTCTATTTTGCATGATGAATAGAAAAGAAAGATAAAGAATAAAAATAAAAAAAGACAGAATTGAACAACCACAACCGTACGGGCATCTTTTATGCATTGCATACGGCTCTATAATAAAATTGACCTTTACCTTCCATCAAAGAAAAAAATAGGATCTATCAGACCCAGATCGGTAAATGATCAAATTACCACCCTTCCTTTCGTAGGAGTTCAAAAATACTATGATGGTTCCGTTGCTTTATATATATTTATTATTAAGATTATTTGGTTTGTCTGTGTTTCAGCAATCCCAAAGTTGCTTTTTGTAAAATTAAGGAAAAAAATAATCTTTTTTTTTTTATTTTCGAACTCTTTCAGAATACAACTAAGCCCCCGGTGTGAAAATAAAAAAGTTTGTGACGCTGAACTGGAATCTCCAATATAAAAAACAGGAAATACCTTTTATCTCATACTACTCTCTCGATACATAATCAAATGTTTTGAAAAACCAATAAAAATTGTTTTATTTTGATATCGAATTCAAAGTGCCATGCTATTATTACTTAATATTCATATGGCGAAGGCATAGTCTTATTTTTTTCTCTCAAATAAAAACCTCATTGGCGCCGAGCGTGAGGGAATGCTAGACGTTTGGTAATTTCTCCTCCGGCCAAGATAAAAGATCCCATTGAAGCGGCTAATCCCATGCATATTGTCTGTACATCTGGTCGCACAAATTGCATTGTATCATAAATAGCCACTCCAGGGATAACCCATCCGCCGGGAGAGTTTATAAACAAATAGAGATCTTTGGTATCATTCTCTATACTGAGATATACCATAAGACCAATAAGTTGGTTCGAGATCTCGCTATCAACCTCTTGTCCTAAAAAAAGTAATCTTTCTCGATAAAGTCGGTTGATTAGGGTAAAATTATATCCCTTACGAACCGTACAGGCGCCTTTTGGTGCATACGGTTCAACAAAAAATTGCAAAAAAAAAGAATCAATGTGCAGATTCCAATCCTCTTTCTTTTTTT